TTAGGCAGAATACCGTCACCCATTGTTACTAAAAAATTCAAAGAAACCTCAGAAACGGAAGAAAGGGGGGAAGGCGAGGAAGAAACAGATGTAGAAATAGAAACAACTTTCGAAACGAAGGGGACTAAACAGGAACAAGAGGGATCCACCGAAGAAGATCCTTCTCTTTTTTCGGAAGAAAAGGAGGATCCGGACAAAATCGATGAAAGGGAAGAGATCCGAGTGAATGAAAAGGAAAAAACAAGGGATGAATTCAACTTTCAAGAGACATTCTATAAAGATAGCCAAGTTTATAAAACTTCTTATATGGATAGGAATAAAAATAAAGAGAATTCGAAGTTAGAAATATTTAAATTGAAAAAAGATCCATTTTTTTTATGGTTTGAAAAACAATAAATTAAATAAGAAAATAAGAAATTAAATAAGAAAATAAGAAATTAAACGAAATTCATTCTTAAATTAAAAGAAATTCATTATTAAATAATAAATTAATTATTCCAACTATTAAATAGAATAAGACTATTAAATAGAATTAAGAATTTCATTTTTTTTTTTGTTGAAAAAAAAAAAATAGAACTTATAAAAAATTCAAATTAAAAAAAAAACAAAAAGGAATAAATTAATAAAAAAATTAATACAAACAATAAATACAATAAGAGATAAGAAGAGATGCGACCGCCCCCTACATATTTGATACCTTCTCCGAAAAAGAAACTTGTAAGACCGAAACCATTCGTAATTCCATCAATTACTCGTCTATCCAAAAAATGAATTAGTTCAGCTAGTCCTCTTATACCCTGAGTTAAGGATATTGTATAAAAAGCATCTATGTAACCACGATTATATGACCAATCATATATCCCATTTCTTATTCTGTCCCCTAAAATTCTATTAGGACCTCTTTTAGAAAACGAATTTAGTAAGTTCAAATTTTGTAAAGATGAATAAATAGGCTTATATAAAAAAGACGCTATAAATATTCCGAAAAAAGCTATACTGACAGAAAAACTTGCATTTGTCACAAATTCATACCAATCCACCGAATTATTTGAATTCGGATGTAAAAGGTTTATAGACGGATTTAACAATTTAGATAATATATCCAAATGAATTTCTTCTTGATTAAAAGCAAAGGGAATTCCTACGACCCCAACAAACAAAGTAAATATCACTAATATAACGATAGAAAATAACATGGTATTGTCCGATTCATGAGGATAAGAGAAAGTATTTTTAGTGACAAAATTAGTAATAGTAATAAAAGGGTGTATCCTGTTTTTTCCATTACCATCAATTTGATATGTCTTATTCGAAAAAAAAGAAGCTCTTTCATTATTATTCATTGTTAATAAACTTAATAAACAAAAATGATTTTTAATCGTTTTTGGCACTTCTTTTCCCCATAGAGATATTGAATAGCAGGAACTACTTTTTTGACCATTGTAATTTTGAAAATGAACATTGAAATGTCCCTCAAAAGTAAGTAAATAGATTCGAAACATATAAAATGCGGTTAATCCTGCTGTGGAACAAGCTATTATTGCGAAAATAGGTGAATACAACCAACTATCATTAAGAATTTCATCTTTGGACCAAAAACAAGCAAGGGGGGGAATACCACAAAGAGAAAGTGTACCTACTAAAAAAGCAGTTTTTGTAATTGGTACATGCTTTTTTAAACCTCCCATAAGAACCATATTCTGACTTTTATCTGGAGAATATCCAACAATAGCTTCCATTGAATGAATAATTGATCCGGATCCTAAAAACAACAATGCTTTTGAATAAGCATGAGTAATCAAATGAAATAAAGCGGCTCGATAAGACCCCATACCTAGAGCCAACATCATATAACCCAATTGAGACATTGTAGAATAAGCTAAACCTCTTTTAATATCTTTTTGAGCAAGAGCTAAAGTAGCTCCTAATAATACTGTTATTATACCTATTAAAGATATTAAATTCATTATGTAAGGTATGATTATAAAAAGAGGAAGAAGTCGAGCTACAAGAAAAATGCCCGCTGCTACCATAGTAGCGGCATGTATAAGAGCCGAAATGGGAGTAGGGCCTTCCATGGCATCAGGTAACCATACATGAAGGGGAAATTGTGCCGATTTCGCAACTGCACCTGCAAATAAAAGAAAGGCACACAAAGTAAGAAATAAAAAAGGAACCTCATTATTATAAATCAAGTTATTCAATATTTGGAACAAATCCCGAAATTCAAAACTACCGGTTATCCAATAAAGACCTAAAATTCCTAATAATAAACCAAAATCGCCTACACGATTCGTTACAAACGCTTTTTGACAAGCAGTCGCCGCACTAGGTCGTGTGAACCAAAAACCTATTAATAGGTAAGAACACATTCCAACTAATTCCCAAAAAATATAAATTTGTATCAAATTCGAACTAGTAACTAATCCCAACATGGAAGTATTGAAAAAACTCATATAAGCAAAAAATCTCAAATATCCTTGATCATGAGACATATAATTGTCACTATAAAAAAGAACCAAAATTCCAACAGTAGTAATTAATATTAACATAATAGAAGTAAGTGGATCTATTAAGTGACCGAACTCTAAAGAAAAATCATTATTAATGGTCCAAGACCATACATATTGATAGATAAAACTTCTATTTATTTGCTGAATAGATAGATAGACCGAAAGTATCATAACTATACTTAACAAGAAAATACTAGGAAAAGCCCACATACGGCGAAGATTTTTTGTTGCCGTTGGAAAAAGTAGAAGTCCCACTCCTATTAACATAGGAACTGGAAGTGGAATGAAGGGGATAATCCATGAATATTGATATGTATATTCCATAAAAAAACCTTTTTATTTTTAATTAATTCTTTATAATTCACCGGCTCTTATATCTTTTTATAGGTTCAATAAAAAATCAAGATATGGAATACTTAAATAGAATTTTCTATTCCTAATTATTCTGAATCTTTCTTCTTTAACCAATATTTCAAATATTCAAATCAAGAAGTTAGAATTGGTCAAATGATATGAATATGATCAAGTTACTATTTATATTTAAAATGAAATAAGACAATAATTCATTTTATTAATATTGAATATTAAGTAAAATTTTTATGAAAATGAAGAAAAAAATTCAATTATTATTACGTATTAGGATAATTTATATGCATAGAGCAAATAATTACACCAAAATCGAGTAGTTAATACATTACTTTATTTTGATAGAAATAATAGGATGGTCCATACCAAAACGGGCGCAATAAAAAAAAGAACTCGTTTTTTTTATTAGTTCGTTTATTCATAATCATTAACTAATTCATGATAGAACTGATTATACTCCATTCGAATAAAAGATATTTTTTTTCTTTGTAGAAAACGCTAGAATATCCCACACTTTTCTTTCAATACCAGGGAGAAGAAATAGAATTAAAAGAAAAGACGAAATTACTAAGACAACTTTTAGAAAATCATGTATTCTTTGATTAACTACTAGTTTAATTCAAATTTTTAAATCCAAAAAATGTGTACTCGTTCTTTTCTTTTGAGTTTGACCAACTAATAAAAAACTAAAGTAATTTCAGTAATTTGGAATTTGTTAGGTAAGGATTGGTTTTTTTTGAACTTTTCGGTGTATTTTGTTACATGTATAAATATAGCACGACGAAAATAGACAGAGATATAAAAAAAAGAAAAAATGGAATTGTTTGACCAATAGATGTCTTTCACATTCAACTAGAGAAATGAATAACTTTTTTTCAAATTTTTAATGGCAGTTCCAAAAAAAAGTACTTCTATATCAAAAAAACGTATTCGTAAAAACATTTGGAAAAAGAAGGTATATCGGGCAGCGTTGAAAGCTTTTTCCTTAGCGAAGTCTCTTTCTACCGGGAATTCAAAAAGTTTTTTTGTACGACAATTAAATAGTCAAACACTAGATTAACTAATCTTAATCTGAAAATGGTACTTTTTTTTTTAAAAAAAAAAAAAAAAAGATACAAGGTTTCACTTTTTTTTGAATATGTTTTATCCGGTGGGGATTCTTATTTTCCTCATCGGTACAATTATCTGTCATATCATCATAATAAATAATAAAATTACAAAAAAAGTTTTTTCTTAGACAAAATGTTCAGTTCAGTCCAATATCGAATTCGTTTTCGAAATCCTAAATAAAATTCTTTACATGACGAAAAACCAACCTAAGGCCTAAGGGTTAATATAAAGCTCTACAAATAGTTAAATAAAAAAATTTTGAATGTCACACTGTACTGTGATCCATAAAAAGACTTTTTTTGTTCATTGATAAAAAAAGTGCATCTTCGATTTATAAAATCAGATAAATGAGAAATGAATTTTAAAATTAAAAAATGAAATGATAATAAAGATTTTTATGGGGAACGCTTCAATCCATATTGAAACGAAACGAGTTTTTTCTCATCACTTTGAATGAAAATGAAAAAAAAAATATTGAATTGACTCCTTCAATCTCGACGATTAAATAATAATAGATTATTATTATTTCGAGTACGCCGCTATGGTGAAATCGGTAGACACGCTGCTCTTAGGAAGCAGTGCTAGAGCATCTCGGTTCGAGTCCGAGTGGCGGCATGGCATCTTCTAAAACAAATGGAATAAGTCCTATAATAAATTCAATTCCTGATTTCAATTCCGTAGAATTGGTTTACCCCACTTTTTCATTTTAATAAAAATAAATTTATGATATTTTCCACCTTAGAACATATATTAACTCATATATCCTTTTCGATCATTTCAATAGTAATTACTATTTTTTTGATAAGCTTATCGGTCGATGAAATCGTAGGACTATATGATTCGTCAGAAAAAGGCATGATAGCTACTTTTTTATGTATAACAGGCTTATTAGTCACTCGTTGGATTTATTCGGGACATTTCCCGTTAAGTGATTTATATGAATCATTAATTTTTCTTTCATGGAGTTTCTCCGTTATTCATATGGTTCCGTATTTTAAAAAACATAAAAAT